ACAAGAATATTTTTTTTAGTAGGACGATAACTCTGAAAAGAAAGATTGCCCATCTTTTCTTTCATTTCCGGAGAAATACGATCGGAGGGGGCTAATTCGAATCCTTCAGGTAAAATAAGAACAGCCCCCACATTCAAAGATCCCCGTTTCCCATTAGAAAGAACCTGTTTCAGTTGGATATCATAGGGAATTCTAACAACTGCTTCAAATACAGTATCCGGAAGTACCGCTTGTGGAACCTCAATATCCACGGGCTTATTGGCTAAATGACAATTGGCGCATACAATACGCCCAGTAGCTTCTCGTGGATTCTCATAACCCTGTTGTGCAAAAATGGGATATGCGTGTGAAATAGATGTCCAAGTTATTACATATATAAATATAATGACCGATACGAAAATGGATCGAGTCATCTGTTCCTTTATCCAAGAAAAGATATTTCTATTTTGCATGGTCCAATCATTGATCCCGAAAATTTCTACAATAAATTGGGTAGGTTGCTAGTAGAGTTCCCTATCCACGATTCTGCTATTTTTCTGGGATCCAGGAGTCATGTCCCGGATCGGTAGAAACTTAAAAAATAAGTAACATTTTGAATGGTTTGTTTATGTACGAAGTAAAAAAAACATTATGATTAGATTTATATCAGTAGATCATTTTTAGTCATTCATTGAATGATAAATGACTACAAGTGACGGAGATACACGATTTAAATAACGGAAGATCCAATATTTCAAAATTGTATCTAGAATGACTGGAAAGGTGGAAACAAGACCAGATATAATTTGATTATTATGATAAAATCCAAAATCCTTGTAGACAGAACCAATCATTAGTTCCCAACCATGAGGCGAGTGGAATCCAATACATAAATCCGTTAATAAAAGAATAGAAAAAGCTTTTATTGTGTCGCTTAAGTTATAGATAAATTTCCGAACCCAAGAATTAATAATACCAAGTTCTTCATTACCCAGAATAGAATAACCACTTAGAATAGCGAAGCTTATTATATTTGTCGAAAAATGTAAAATGGTATGGATATGATCCTCATTGTACATTTTGACCAATTGGATCGTTTCTTTGTGTATTCCTATATGAAGCTTTTGTATATGTGTATCGGGGTACTCCTTTATCATTTCGTCCAAAAGGAAGAGTTCTTCTAATTCTATGAATTTTTCCAGAACGTTCTTTTCTTGAATATTATTCAAAAAAACTTCGGATTGCCCAGCATTCCACCAATTAGTAACCAAAGATTCCATACTTTTATTAAATGAGAAAGAAATCCACCAGGGCAAAAAAACTATAGATGTAAGATATAGAAGGGGGTTGAATGCTTTCTTTTTTGGCATTTTTAATCTGTGAATTGTTAATGAAACCACCTCATTCCTCGATTCTATCCAATCTGATATTTCCATGAAACATGAGTTCTATAACAAACAGGGTATTGAATCCACAGACCCCCTTTATTTTATTTAATTTTAATTGAATTAATTTAATTATTTAATTAAAGGGCTAATCCTTAGATCTGGAAACAATATTTTTTTTTATTATGTCTTCATTCGAAGCAATTGTATCCTTTCGCTGAATGCCCTAACGAGCCACTTCAAGTCAAGAAATGCATATTTTTCGAATTTCGAGACAAAACAAAAACAGAATTGAATTACAAGATATGATCCATCTATATCTAACATATCAATTAAAAAATATTGGACCCCAAAAATATGAAGTATATATATAGTCTTAGTTTTTCGGATATATATGATGAATCCATACTTAGTATACTTGTTACGAGTATGAAAAAATGGAGTTGATTTCCATATACAATCCATCAAAAACTTTTGGTGGAAAAAGCGCTTTGTTTTCTGGTTGTTTCACACGCGTCTGCTTTTGCTCGAATGAGCGACCTGAAAAAACAAAACAGAACTCAATGCTGCGAAAGCATTCATTCTTCAATTCATTTCAAAATACTTCAATTGGTACGCGCAAAAAATAGGCCAATTCCGCAGCCTTTTGTTCAATTTCTCGTGGAGTCAAATTCTCATCAGTACGAGTCAAAGGAATGGCACCCTGGCCTCTGATTTCCATATAAAGTACACGCCGGGAATAAATACCTTCTTTAACCTCTATTCTAATCGACTGAATATCTCTCATAAGGAATCGAAGAAAGATTCGACGATTTCTTCCAGGGAATCCCCAACGAAAAATACACACTATTCCTTTTTTTCTATCGAATCTATCATAACCACTACCCACATTCCACGAAATTGTGCACCACAAATAGGAGCTAATGAACATACCCGCGATCCCATAGAAAGACATCACGATCCCTTGTGGGAAAAAAAGGATTTGCTGAGAAGGAAATAAGGATATCAGATTCCTACCAAGGTAACTAGAAGTTCCAACCAATAAGAATCCCAGTGAACCTAAAAAAAGGATACAGGCCCAACATAAATTACTTGTTTTTCGAGACCCCATTATAAGTTCTATCCATATATGTTCTGATCGCCAGTTCATACTAGATCCAGTTGTTTAATTTTATTGAAATTTAGAGAATAACCAAAATTTGACTTTCTTTTTTTGTTCCTGAAGCAACTCTTATCAACTAGCACTCTTATTATGATGTGAACCATTAGGAGTAATTCATCGAATCGCTTAGATATAAAAAAGGATCCCCCTCATATAATCCCACTATAGATATCTACATACATAGAGATATTTTTACTTTCCATTTCATACATCTGCGGACCCCCTTTTGAATATTATCCCCATATATCATCCCATGATGTTTCCACGCGCATAATAGCTCTTTCATTTGTGTTCGGAAGAATCCACATGTTGTATCCTATGTCCACTAAATAGATAGATAAATTTAAATAGATATAGATATCTGTATTATGACCCAAGTCCGAGTCTTGAAAAAAAAAATGAACGAGATTTGGTCCCGTCGAATCTAGATAATCTTGTTTTTTTGAACATGAAGAGATAGGGAAGCCATTGCAATTGCTGGAAATACTAGACCCACTAAAGGCACAAAAAAAGAGGGTAAGTTGAAAGTTGTCATAGAATGGATACCTCGATTTAATATTTTGTACCTGTTATAAAGATATCTTATGATAAGTATATCTATTATCAGTATATAATAATAGGTACAAGAAACGTAGAACTAAATAAGTGTACCTATTCACTTTTATATAATATATATTTATTATTATTGTTCTCTTATACTTATCTTCTAATAAATACCAAAAAAGGTTCTTACTTGGAGAATAATTATATCTATAATAAATACGTAATGTAATAAAATAACATGAATTTTTCCTAATTTAGGAGAAAAATTCACTCTTTTATCCTATTGATAGAGCCTTCCCGATTACTAATCATGCATTATATAGGTAGAAATAAAATGGATCTGTAGCAAATAAGAAAAGTGATTATCAACAACTTATGATCCGTTATACAATTGTATTTTATAACCTCAAGTAAAACTCCGTGCTTATTATTTTTTATTTTCACTTTGATTACCATAAACTAAATAAAATGGAAACTAAATACTTGTAAACTTCAAATAAAAAAAACAGAATTAAATGATCTACTTGATTCAATTTTGATTCAAAGGACAGAAACCGTGAAGCTGAAATAACTCACTCAGAACACCCTTTAAAGGATTACGTGGTACGATTGGGTCGAATAAGCCCTTATGGAATAAATACTCAGCTTCTTGTGACCCATCAGGTACTGTCTTATTCAATGTTTGTTCAATTACTCTTTTACCTGCAAATGCAATGTAAGCATTAGGTTCGGCAATAATGATATCTCCTAACATACCAAAACTGGCAGTCACCCCACCGGTTGTAGGAGATGTAAGGATTGATACGTAGAATAACTTTTTATTTGATTGATAATCATATAAAGCTGAAGATATTTTAGCCATTTGCATCAAGCTCAAACTTCCTTCTTGCATGCGGGCTCCCCCCGAAGCACACACTATAATAAGGGGTAGAGAGCTATTAGTAGCATATTCGATCAAACGGGTGATTTTCTCGCCTACTACGGATCCCATACTGCCCCCCATAAACTGAAAATCCATAATCCCAATTGCGATGGAAATACCGTTTAATTGACCTATGCCTGTTTGAACAGCCTCAGTTAACCCTGTCTTTTTTTGATAAGAATCAATACGATCTTTATAAGGCTCCTGCTCCGAATGAAATTCAATGGGGTCCACCGAAACCATGTCCTCATCCATAGCATCCCAAGTGCCTGGATCAATCAAAAGTTCGATTCTTTCTGAACTACTCATTTTCAAATGATATCCACATTGTTCACAAATATTCCGTTTTAACCTAAAAAATTTCTTATAATTTAATCCATAACAATTTTCGCATTGAACCCACAAATTCCTGTATTTTTTACTTATATCGAGATCACTTCCACTTGCGCTAGTTTGTATACTGATGAAACTATCACTGTCAATACTATTTACGCTTTCACTACAAATGTAACTATAAATGTAATTCTTACTGTAATTGTCACTACCGCTTGAAATGTAACTATCAATATGGATTTCAGAACGAAGATAACTCTCAATGCAACTAGTAATGTGATTATTCCAACTATATTGAGTATCATACATGTAACGATTGGAGTAGTGATTGTCACTCTTAGGTCCATCATTCGGATAACTATAATTTAGGCAACTAGAAAAAAAACCGCCCAATTCACTCAAAAAAGAACGATCGTCTTCAACCTCAAAAATAAAATTTTCAATATCCAAATATATGGAATAATTTTCACCATTACTATCCTTAACTAAAAAAGTGTCATCACAGATCAAACTCCGAATGTTGCTGACACCAAATAAAGGATCAATATTATTAGAGCTGTCACTATCAATCCAACCATGAATCATGTTATTTATAACAGGGTCTTCACCCCCATTTGTATTTCCAACGGGTCGAATACCCTCTAGTGATTTACTTAACCCGCACCCGTGTTCTAAC